GGGCTTCGAGACTTTGTCGGATCTCGCTCATTTTTCCAGACCCATGTCTCCCCTCCAATAAGTCGGTAAGCCTTTCGGCCTGAACCGGGGGACAGATCCCGAGTTCCAAAGTAATCTTCCGGATGTGATCTGCTATGGAAACAGAATCGTAAACACGTTGACCATCTTCGTCGATAAGGCCGGGTTTAAAGCACCAGCAGCTTCCCCGGCGCATTCACTGACCGGAATAAGATCAACAAGACTGATTGCGTAAGAAGGCGAAAGAAGGATGCATATGACTAATAGTGGAGAAATGGTAAAAAATCTTTTAATAATAGGTGAACGAAGAAATTTTTTATAGTATAAAAACCGTAAAGAACGAATTAAGACCAAAAGTACGAAAACCAAAACAAAAATAAGCAAGAACAGGGTTGTCATTGAGATTTTCTCGTTTCCTTCCTTATCAGAGAGGGGCCCCTTAGGGAGCGGGGCTTATCTTAATATCGATCGATCTTTCATAGTTCCCTTAGTCTATTCTTTATATATGCTAATCCAGTCTCTTATGGATCACCTGCTATATCGGAAATATAGAGGGATGCCTTTGAAATTGTCACTTAATAAAGAAAAGACTTTCGACAGGATCTTCATTCAGCTTTAAGCGAAAGAAAACACTTTTTTCTTTACTTAATAAATTTTCTTGAATTGACACCTATGTCAGCCTGATATGCGTGCTTAGGGAAAAGGCATGGGCAAAAAAGAAAGACTTCACGCGGACAGACTAGCGGAATAAAACTCACATCCATATGGGAATAACCCCTGTTCGTAAACCCTGTTGTCTTAGGCTGTATGAGTCTTCCTTAAACGAGTGAAACGCTCTAAAGAGTAGCCTACGGGAGATAGCTATATCTTTTCTATCTTCTTAATAACAAGCACAGAAGCAGGAAAGCTAGCCACCCCGATTCCTTCTTACTAAACTTTAGGCAGTGTCCATACGTTCCGGCGTGGTGCAAGAGAAAGAAAGTCTTGTTTAACTGTATTCCCTTTCATGAGATCAGTAGTTGGTGGAATTCTTCAAAGTCTTTCCGCGGAGAGCACAAAAGCTGATTAATTAGGAAAGAGCTGCTAAGAGGGATGACTCGCCCTTAGCCCTCGTCTAAAACCTAGCAAACAGACCGTTGTAAGCCAGGTGAACTAGAGGATAGGCAGCCCTCGCTTCTCCTCGAATTGCATAAAAAGATGGTTCTGGAGAGAAATCCTACCCGCAAGCATTTGCTTATAGAATGGTGGAGGGAGGAAGGGGTAGCAATACATTCCGCCTGATGCTTGATCACTGCATTCGTGATATATCAAATGAGCTCTCCGATCTATGATGAATAGTTCTTTTCTATAGTGACTTTGGTCAGGAAAGGGAATAGGGCACTCTTGAAGAAGGGCCTACTTCCTCCGGGGTGAAGAAACCTCCTTCTCTTATAGGAGAGATATGGAATCGCTCGAGCAAAGCGAGAGGGGCTAAGAAAAGAATGAAAAATAAAGTCTTCAAGAAGTGACAGAAGGAATCATAAAAGAAATAGCTTTCGACTAAAGACGCAGACGATGAGCAAAAGTCTGCTTTAATAAAGTAGCTCGGGGGAACCTTAAGACAGGACATCGGGGCGAAGGTATGAAGGTACGGCAATGCAGCCCAGTCTGGTCTGAGGAGGAGTGGGACTGTGAAAGCTGCAGCAAAGGGAAAGGACTTTCACCAGTTTCTTGAGTGAGAAGCGGATGTTGGTGAAAAAAGGAAGTTGAGTTCAAGTTTGGAGCACATGGCATAAGCCAAAGATCCCGGGATGACTCTAAAAGCTAACGAGATGATTCTGGTTAAACCGGGCATTCCTCAGAGCAAGGAAAGATCTTTCAAAAATAGAATCAAGAGAAAGCGCTAGAACCGATGTAAGTAAGATCCGCTACAACTAGAAGTCGATCTGGTACCTTCCTCCGGGTACTCAACAACTAGAGTCATCTCCCTTTCTCCTTTTAGCTTTAGTCGGTCGAGTAGCTTATTCGAACGTTGTGAACTCATTCCTGCCTTTGCAATACCAGCGCATCTTGTGCCACAGAATCGGTTGTGCTCCGCCTCTTCCCCTCTATCAGAAGATTGCCTTGTGTGGAAGGTTGACTCTTCACTTCAGTCAATGGGAGGAATCCCCTTATCTAAGGTTCTTTGTATGGCACTCTAAACTATCTTTCTTACGCGAGACAGAAAGTTACACTACCGAAGCCCTTTCTTTGCTGCCTGTCTGTGCGAATCTAATAGCCAAACAACCGGTTCATGCAACGCGAAATGAAGATAAACCCTTCCCGCTCTCTTCTAGTTGAGTCCGCCCGGCCGAGTGATCGGTGGGGTCGGATTCTTGAAGAGGAATCTCAGAGTCTTCGGTGTCCAGAGGCATGGGTGGTTGAGACTCTGGCTTTACCAGAAATCGTAAAGTCTTGGTCTTACCACTGGCTGTGGTATTCCGTGTACTCGGGTACGTATGACGGTGGTCTCGAGGATGTGTGGTCCCACCCTATGGGTGGCCGCGATCCTCGTAAAGACGTTCGGGGCGGAGCCTCCATTCGTGAGATTAGAAAGAAATCTCGCGAGGTGTCTCGTGCCTTGAAGGTATACTACCTCTGCGACCTCCCGTCTCCCAAGAGTTTACCTCTTCGGGACGGTGATGTCTCAGACGTCGGATCATCGCTCTCCTTAAGGGAGTTAGTATTGAATGCTCATCAGTGAGGTGGCTGGTCTTGGAAACACCAGTCATTAAAGTGACCGAGTTCTTATAAGACTTTGAGGAAAGTTCGTATGTGCGTGGATTTCAGGGATTTGAATCGGGCAAGTCCCAAAGATGACTTTCCTTTGCCGCACATCGATACACTCATAGATAATACAGCCAAGAATGCGATGTTCACCTTCATGGATGCTTTCTCTGGCCTGATCAGAATGGCTGCAGAAGACCACCTTCATAACTCCGTGGGGCACCTTTTGCTACAAGGTTATGCCTTTCGGGTTAAAGCGGGGGCAACTTACCAAAGAGCCATGGTAACTCTATTCCACGATATGATACATAAAGAAATGGAGATGTATGTGGATGATATGATCTTAAAACAAAGCCAGGGGAGGATCATGTAAAAGCCTCGGAGAAGCTATTCAAAAAGGCTTCGCAAATACAAGCTCCGCATAAACCCCGCTAAGAGTTTGGAGGGCATCATCAGGAAAGCTCCAGGGTTCATACTCAGTGAAAAAAGGCATAGAAATGGATCCTGACAAGATTAAAGCGATTCAGGAAATACAAGCAAGTAAACATCCTTCGCTTCTTGTTATATTGTTCGTGTCTTCCCCCGGAAGTCACTTCACTCTACTAATGGAATATATAATGTAAGCAGGTCTGCAACTTTCTTTTGTAAAGTCAACAAGAAGAAGTGAGAGGCTTGGTATCAGACCTTGCATGTAGTGTTCTTCTCCCGGACCTTCTTTTACTTTTAAGTCAAGCTTGTAGTAAGGCTAAAGCCCCTTTACTAGTAGAGGCTGAACGATAAATCGGAAAGCAGTCAGTCTTTTCGGTAAGTCAGTGTTGCAAGTCTTATGGTCCGAACAGAGTACAGAGCCGGCGCTCCCGAAAGCCTGTGGGGAATGGGGAAGGAAGACCAGACAGAGCTTGAGCCTGAGAGAAGGAAGGAATATCGCTAAAACCGAGACTCCAAGACTCAGGTCAAGGAGATCAGATAGACGTTATGGACAATTCCTCGTATGGAGAAAAAATCCTATCTCTTATCTCTCTAGTTCCGGAACTCTTGGTAAGCTAAGTTTCTTTGAATATACCTAAAAAGAAAGGTCTTTTTTTTACGCCTTATTAGTTATGAAAGCAGAACCCGCTCGGAAACCAACTTGATCGATTCAGTGCTTGGATTAGGTCCGGGTGGAGAACAGGTAAGGGCGGTAGGCTTTTCACTTTAGCCGTTGTTATTCAAGGCCTTACTCGTTTAAAGCTTTAGTTATCCCCTCTTTCTTAGGGAGACCGTAGATGAAAGCCTCTTCAGTAAACTCTTTCTGCTTCCGCTTCTTAATCTGGATGGCGGCTTTGGTTGGAAAAGAGAGTGTTTCAGTTACGGTTTAGGGCTAGTGAGTTACTATACGTTCGTGAAGGCAGACAGGCGCTCGTAGACTGTAAACCGTTTTTGCAGAGCGACTTAGAGAAAACAAAGCACTTCTTCTTTCGAAAAGCGATGCGTACAGTTCCGGGAGTGAGAATTCTGAAACTGCCTTCCGTCTTTCTTACTTAATCCCTTGGGCCGTTGCTTGTTGGCTTTATAGCGTTAGCTATGGAGTTTGATTGCTGTGGGACAGAGCGCTAACTAGAAAGTGAAAGAAGGAAAACCAGTCAGGCAATGTAACAAGCAAAAAAGGAAGCTCGGATCGAACCACTTCGGCATCAGCTGAGTCAAACCGACTCTGGGCGTAGGTGAAAGAAAAGGAGATGGTAAGCTAGCCGTTGCTCCATCCCCAGCCAAAAAAGTGTTTTAAGTCGATCGCGTAATACGTAATAATAGGTGAGGTGTTAACGGATATGGAAAACAGTAGGTAGCAGCTAATCCAGTGAGCTGGATTATAGGTAAGTTCTTATTCAAAAGCCAATGAGACTATTACCAGTCAGAGCTCATCCCGGAGTAGTGAGAAAAGGGTGACTCGATAGCTAGATTAATAGCCTTTGGTAAATTCTTTTATTCAGAAAGTAGGCATTCAGAGATGGATCAAATTTCTTTTTACCCTTATTTCAGATAAGGGGCAATTCTCTTTGGGCCGAGAAAGGGCCCTTTAACTTAAGGCCTCCAACAGAATCAATGGCTTCTTACTAACTGTTTACACGGCTACTGATCCTTTTTTGTCCTTGTATTCGATTTAAGCTGTACAAAGGAAAACGAAAGGTAATGTTTGCAAAAGAAATGCCAAATCTCTTATTTAGATAAAGGACCGGACTTACGGTATAATTGACGTACCTGTTTCGCAAACAAGTGCGCAGCTATACAGTTATCCTTTGAAAGGCCATCAGTGACCTTTCAGAAAGATTCTAATAAGTGGAGAAATCATCAATTCAATGAGATTCCGGGTTCATTCCACTTCAACTAGCTGGCAATATCTTAAGCTTAAGTGCTATTCCCTCTCAGCTTCAAAAGGGCTTCCCCGAGGAGAGGACAGGGCATCTCTATGGTTCCAATCTGGTATCGCAGAGTTCGTCGATCTTCTTCTGACTAGTGCCGTGCTGTCAAACATCAATATAATACAATATCGGGAATCTCTTTGACCTTCAATGTGTCTAGGGTAGGGACCTATCTTCTTCGTAGTGGGCCCTTCTCTCTCTTAGTATGAGCCCCGGAACTGCTTGTTATACATGCCGCCAGCTGTCTTTCCCGGCGCTTCTGCTTTCTGCCATAGAGGTGTGAGGTTAAGAATGATCGAAATCAGACACGATAGAAGGTGGGTGACTAAATGGGAGCATTTCCTTTCTTGCCCGGTCAGCTCCTATCGTGGTTTTCGATTGTAATGTAAAAAGGCTTCTGAACCTACTGTCTTGTCTTGGGACCTCGACTTTCGATTGTCGATTGCCTTTGTACTTTGACCCTTGGCTAGTTCACTGAGCTATATCGGGGACTTAGCGTTCGACTGTTGCCAACTCGGGGGTTGAACCCGAGAACTTCTGTTCTGAGTGAGAAGTGGAAACCTTCTTGGTTAGAGTTATAGGAGAGCGAGAACCGTTCTAGGGAAATTGGGATTCCGCACGCACCTCGAGAAACTGGACCAAAGTACCTGTTTTGTTTGTGAGGTGGTAAGGCAGATTTCTGAGAGTTGTTCCGTACCTCTTGAGTTCTGAACTAGAGGAGAGAATCACTTTCGATTATCTTCGATTATAGGGTGTTGTGCTTACTTAAGTGTTGAAGCGTGGAAGCGGAATACTTCTAGTAGTGTTGTTAGTTGAAGCCAAGCAAGCCAATTTAACCCTACTATATAGGTTAACGCCCTTTCCTCTCCCCTTCCTATCCTCAATCATCAAAAGCCTTCAACCATTTGTAAATGGCCCTGACTGCACACAAAGTACTTAGCCCTCCCATCGGCCCAAGCCTTCCATTTAGTCTAGCGGTTATGTCGTATTAGGGGCAAGTGCCTTAGTTTTGAGACTGTGGAGACTCCGGCCCCGCATCAAGGACTGAGTTTGTTCTTTGTTCCGGTTTACTTTCTTTTTGCTTGAGACTTTTTCTTTTTAATAGCTTTCCCCCCGAAGTAATGATTTATCTATCTTGGTTTGGTGAGCGAAGTGACTGACCTTTCTTTTTCACTTGAGGTGAAGTCAGTTTCTTTTTCTCGTGGTCTACCAGTGGTCCAGGCTCTTTGGCAGTCTCGGAAGTCGATTCGGTATGGTACCGTCTATCTCTTTTTCTTGGTCCAGTGGTTCAGGTCCGTAAGCTTTCCAATCAGCCTAGTCCCTTTCAGCCATTCCGGCTAGCCCGTATATCGCTATTCAAAGTAGTTCCCTATCGCTTTCTTGAGTTCCTGTGTAAGAAGCTTTACAGCCGGTAATGGTTTCCCGGGTCTCTTCCCATTGGCCTTAGGCCGGGTCGATTTCTTTCCTTTTGCTTGATGCTTTGAAACTGCTTTTCCGGCTCAAAGAATTAGTTTTCTTTCATTCTTGGGTGAGCTGACCTTCTTGTCTCATTTGATGCTGGTCAAACTGGCCCCGCTGCCCCATCTGTCTTTCCTTGTGGATCACCATCTGCTTATCCTTTATTACGTTAATAAACTGAATTTCAATCTCCATGCTTGAATGAATTTTTCCTCTCATCTCTTCCCTTTCTTTTAAGAAAACCCGTCCATAGAATTATGAATGGAATGCCTCTTCTTTGCTTGCTGTGTCTAGTGAAAGGATCACGGAATTGACTTATTCAGATGATTGTCAGGGGCAACTTCAATGTCTATTCCGGGAAATACCTTCAGAAGAAGACTAATTGAAGGAAGGCTGCCTCTTCGAGTTGGCTGCTGGATTCGTATTTCAGAATTGGTCTTTGGCATTCGGCTCTTCCAATCCGTCTCTGGCGCCAACTTCGCTTTGTGAAGCTCGAGTAATGCCTTTATGGCATTCGGGAATCCCCCTCTTTCTATAGGGGAAAGATCTATCCTTAACAAAGACAAGTCAAAACTACCTTTTCTCTCATCTTCCACAGATTATAACCCGGCTGTATATAAGAAGTTTTTTGAACTGTCTTGATCACACTCACTGTCTGCTCTAAGATACCTCATGAATAAGAAGAAAAGGGGAATACCTTAGCAAGGATGGTAATGTCCTTCAATATACCATATCAGATGGGCTACCATGAATGGAGTAGCTATCTAAACAAAGACTAATTCTTTGGCCCTATAGGATTTAGAGACAAGGAAATGTTCTCCCTCAAGAGCTCTTTTCCTTTCTTATTGTTACCGCTAAAGCCCTTTGACTAGTGGAAAGATCTTCTTACTTGCCCTAGTGCTACTCACCCTGGCTTCCTTCCTCCACAGAAGACGTCAGGTGCTTGTCTCACTTGCTTACTTCTTAGAGTAAGGTTTTCAATTGCTCGTTAGCGAAAGCCGATAGCGAGAAGAGGGAAGACGGCAGCGAGAGCAGATAGGGACAGGATTGAAAGAGGGTATTCAATAGCGTCAGTGGCTACCTTTGGCTTAATATCAATTGCTGTCCTTTGCTTTGGTAGACTAGGGTGAGGTCTGAAAGCGTGCTTCTCAATTCAGCTTGGTTCAATAGCTGGAGATAGAAGAAGTTCATTTCCCGGGAGCGGATTAATGACTTGAGCTCTGCTCTAGTGAAGTGAGCCATAGGAAAGCAAGGGACTGAGCTGCTATCAAGCCGGCCAGAAAAAGGTCGTCCTTCAACTATAAGTTTAGCATCCCTTTCCGTTCTGTTCTGAGATATCAATACTGCCCAGGTAAGATTTATATACAGCCCAGGTTTTTAAGATCTGTACCTATAGGTGCAGGAGATTGAAATCCAGAGAAAGATTACCGGTAGGTCGAGAACGTAGTTGCTCTCGCTCCTTATCCTATTCAGCTTTATCCCCTAACCGTAGAATCAATATTTTAGGGTTAGGGGATATTCATACTATACTAATGAGGAAAAGAAAGTGCCTTAGTTGGCAAAATAGTAGCAAGCCTAAAGTTCTACTTTGCTAAGAGAAGATAAAGAGGGGAAAGACAGACGGCAGAAAGCTATCCCTTCCAACCAGCTAACCCGCGGGACGGGACCTTCGGTCTAGCCTTTGTTCGGGTATGGGACCCAAAAAGGGCTATGAGCGTGAGCGTGGGTTCCTCCTTTTTCTGGGTCCTTGCCAGCTTAGATTATTTCTGTTATGCTGGACTCTCTCCTACAGCCTCCTTCTCAGGTCTCGCCGAAAATAAGTATCAGCGAAATAGTTATAGAAGGCTTGATACTAATCATAATTCCAATTATCCCTTCGCAAATCGTTCAGCCAATATTGTAAGAAAAGATAATCAGTCTGCATGCTTCACAGCCTTCCTTGTCTGAATCCCATTGTAAATGTAAAAGGAGGCTCCCTCATGAAGCTAGGATTGAAGGATGCTATTTAGTATTTAGACAGAAGGGAGGGGGAACTCTCATACATCAGTTTTAGCGGCACGCCCCATTGTGCCCAGTGCTCTCTATTCGCATAGGCATCACCTTCAGGTGTTTACTACCTCCGTTCAGAGTGCTATCTTCCTATTTCATTCAACAGTCGAGTAGGCCCTTGGACAACCAGTGAGAAAGGGCTTTAGGGCTAGAGGGTCTATGGCGGAATCCTTGTTGAATCGAAGGGAGGAAGAGGGAGTGATAAATAAAAGAAAGGGTACATAGCTATCGATTTTCTTGTGCGTTGATCACAAGAGTTAGTGATTGGTGAGGTCTGTGAATGATGGAAGTTTGCTTGCTCTACCATAGGATGTTACAACCAACCCATGGATCTAATCCTTGAAGGGGTCCCTATCTCTAACCAAGAGTCATTCAATCAGCTCAATCCTACAAGTATGATAACTACATCAACGCGGATAAAAGGGCTTTAACAGAAGATATAACACAAGAGATAGTGCTCCTCCTTTCGAGCAAATCGGGTTATAGGTATAGGCTAGATTCTATCTTTAGAATCAAGGGGCTACAAGTGAGTCAAGGGCTGAGGGAAGGCTTAACTTTTCTGCTACAGGAAGAAGGCATCTTTACCCACTAGATATCCATCTGTAAGCAAAGCAAGAAGTTACTACTAGAGGATAAAGGGGAAGAAGGATACGATTTGACTTCCCTATCGAGTAAGAAAGAAAGATGATGCTGGGAAGAAGACCATAGACGATAAGATAAGACCAAGACGAGATATCCACTGCAAAAGAAGAAAGCATTCTAAGGTATGAGCTCGAACGTACTTCAGTGAATGGATCATGTCGGTTGAAAAAGAGAATCAATCCTCTAACTATCGGTCTCAATCCTCGGACTATCGGGCCCCTGCAAGCTGTCTTCCCTCCTCTCCTGTACTGTAAGTCGAGCTATAGCTATAAAGTTTCTTCCTTTCCTCTCCCTATGGCCTGAGCCCGAGAAAGGGAGTTTTGAGTTCAGAGTTTGAGTTCCGTTACCCCGGGGAAAGAAGCAAGGGGGAAGGCACTTCACTCTCTTACAGGAATGGAAGACTTTGATCCCGTAAGCGTAATATCTATACAAGGAAGATAATGGAAAGTCATTCTGTTGTAAGCTTTGGAATACCATATAGTTGCAAGCGTAAGCTTTGGAAGAGAACTCGTGTCACTAAAGAAAGAAAGATTGAGTCTCAGTCTCGTTACCCTTATTAGTATGGAAAGAAGGCAAGGAGCAAGAAAAATATAGACTTGTATGTCACTATTGAAAGTGAAAATATTAGACTCAGAGATTGGCTGGCCTTTAACAGGCTTTTAGCTTGATCACAGAAAAGTACCGGTCCCGATGGTAATAAATCCAATTCGAGCTAAGCTAAGTTTACTTAGCTTGGGTTAACTTTAGAGCTCCTTAGATGTGGCTTACTCATATGATGCGTGGGAAGAAAGAGATGCGTGCCGGAGGTCGAAGCCTTCTATCAATCGCATGCTGGTCTATCATCTTTAGGCAGTCGCATACTCGAGTGGATTGCCCTATGTATCTGACCTAGAACCGAATTTCCCAACAGTAGCTCTTGGTATACTACTAGGGATTCAAATTCCACCATAACATAAGGAGAGGAGGTGGAGCAATAGCTTGGGTTGACCCTCTTAATGAAGATCGATCTGGAAGAGGATAAGTAGATCCATTCAAGTCCAAAGCAAGGTGGAAAGTCTCAATTCAATGCTGCGGTTGATGACCGTAGCAATAGTCAATGGCACTGGAGGGATGCTGCTTGGAAGGTGGCTTCTGCTGTTGAAAGCCTAGCTCATCCATCCTAGCATGGCATATCTGTATCCCCTGATAATGATCATTCCTATTCGATATCATGAATTGGTCTGCCTGTCAACCGTTTCTATATGCGAGATGGAGGGCAGCTTTGGTTTGGAGCTATTCACATTAGGCTGCATTATCCTCGCCTTGTCGATATAGCGCATCTTACAGGGCGCCTTTCATCAAGTAAAGGCTCGTGATAACGCTCTTGTGGAACTAGGCTCTCTTAAGATCGTGCGAAAGAGTTATTCTTTACCGAGAAGATTGGCATGAGCCACATACTTCTTTTAAATGCTGTGACAGAAGAGTAGACATGAGCTCGAGGAAGGATTTAACCTTGTATTTACGTATTTACCAATAACTGCACATTGGAGGATTTTAATAAATAATTACCATTGGAGCGCTTTCTCGGGAATTCTCTTTGTCACTATTGGCTTGAAACCAAGACCCTTTCGCTTCAACAGTCCGGTTCGATAGTGGGTTGCTATGTCTCTGTATCTCGACCGTTGACTGTGACCTGGACACTCTGGTCTCGCTTCGATGGTTACTGGTTGTTTGAATCTCTCCTCTTCTTTTATTTCGAGTGTTAGAGTCAACCATTTACTCTAAAGAGAGCGGGCGACCTACTAGTAGCTAGGAGTAGGAATGAGGAATAGAATAGGCTCTTCTGTCTTACCGCTACGCCCCTCTGTCAATAGAGTTGCCTGCCGTCCTACGGCTTTCTGCGAAGTGTTATAATTTATATCATTGACAAAAGAGTAGGTGAGAAAGAAAAGAATGTCGATTGGCTGGAAGTTCTCTATCACAGTAAGGGGTACAATGTCCAAAATGTAGTATTTTGCTGTTGAAATGCTCGGATAGGGATTTATTGACTCATGTGGCACACGAAAAGTCAGGATTATGCCAAGGTCAAGGAAGGGCATTTTCTACTAAATCGGAAATGAGTTAGAGTTCAAGGTAACTCTGGATCCGGCTATCTCGTTAATCGGTATAGTTTTTTCTTTCATTGGTACTACTCCGATTCAATTCCTTCGAAACCGAAGAGACAGAGTATCAGTTGATGCCAATTCTTCTCCGCTTCCACTGGATTACTTATGATTTAATAGTTCACTGGTCCACTGGGCAAGGGCCTACGACATAAGGCTCCTCCTACGAACCTAAGAAATAGAGTTCTGCATCGGGTCTTTCTTCCTAGTTACCTTTCTAAAGCGGATAACCACCGGAGCAATAGGCACCTTTACCTGTAGCTTCCATAGAATCTCTCTAGCACTAGAAGACTCCACTTGTCCGGGACAGCACAGCTCTGGAGCCTCGAAGAATAATACCCGAGGGGCTGACCTGTGACAAAACTCTTGTTACGGTCTTTTCAGAACATGTGCTATGTCAAACGTTAGCTTCAGCAGTAGAATTCACCACTACGGAGGCAAACAAACGCCCGCTATCGAGAAGGAAAGAACTGAACTCATACGGAGAGCATTAATCCATGCATTGACCGAGTTAGACTAATCCGACGGATGATTGCCCTAATCAGTTCCTTACCTCGACTGACACAGGACAGGCCAATAGAAATGGCAGCTCACCCTGAAAGCCTTACAGTGAGGCAGAGATAGATAAGAAGGATTCTAGCCAAGACTGAGATGCAAGCCAGATGAGCTGAAAAGGAATAGCATATCTACAGATGAGATTGGTTCTAATTAAATCTGCCACAGCATGAAGAACCTTACATGAAGCAGCCTCTACCTACTTAGTGAAGTATGAAATCATGACCATATTCAGCTTTTGGTCTAACTTTGCCAATGATATCAATTCCCCAAGTGGAAAAGGGCCAGGGAGACGTGATCGGATGTAAGGAAGATGGCGGGGGCATGGATAAGCGCGTTCTTTCACCTTTTCACAGCGCTTCACATAGTGGTTGCAGTCCTTTTCCATAGTAGGCCAGTACCTGATCCTTGGCAAAGGCTTGGGCGTTTACGTGCCCTCCGCATACTCAGGAATGGCACTGATCCATGGCTGGACTATACTCTAAAAAATAGTATGATCGGAGAATTCCCTCATGAGAACGCTTGTATAGAATATAGCCATTCATGACATAGCGGGTGGTTTCTGACAACAACTCTCCCTTATATATTATATAAAGTTAAGGATATCAAAAGACCAGGGCAACTAATCTCTTTAATTCTCATCCTCTCCTTACAGTCGAGTTACTACGTTCCTCTAGAGCACTGACCTTTTGGTTAGCCGGATGCTCTAATTCTTCTATTTTTAGGGACTAATATCTGACCCCTGACCCTGTTGGGATTTGAAAGATGGAGGCTTTGGGCCTTCCCTCTAATCCATTGTTCGCTTGCAGAGCTTAGCTTTCTTCATAAGTGGGATGCTTAACTAAACAAACTTAGCCAACTGGATGAGCTGCTGGTATCAGAGGTACGGGAACTCTTCCAGTAACAGTAAGAGGAGTTTCCTTATTTTAGGATGACTCTTCTTTCTTTTTCTTAATTGCATTGGAAAGCCTTTTTTTTTCAAAGGGAGATCCTACTTACTATTACTAACCCACAGAGGAGGAATCAACCGCAAGCAAGGATCAGACCGCTACTTCCAATTTAAGGCAAGGTAAGCTGATTCGATGCCATCTCTTGCTAACTGCGCATTCTATTCCTCTTTCCCCATGTCAGTTGCTTCTGATTCCCTTTCATAACCTATTCTTGCTAGACTCGGCATCAAGACTAGTAGCCTTTCTAAGGCATTTTTTTACATTATCCCATTTCCACGTGAAAGCAGATAATCAGTCCCGTCTTCATCCTATTGTGATGTCATCTCTCTATTAACCCAGCTATTCCTATAATGCTCTTGCTTCTGTCTTCCAACCATCTAAGACCGGATTCAATAGCAGCTCCTTCTCTCTTGTTTTCATCCGATCTATCATCTCGGAGCAGGTATAATAGTCAAAGAATAAGACATGGATAGTGCGGTAGTGGGATGAGAGAAGTGTTATACCGTTTCTTGAATAAGAAGGAAGGGATTTCTCAAGCATTCATCAAGCCATAATGCCTTATGCTGCTTGGCTTGTTCACGATGAAGCATTCAAATAAGGCCTCTTTTCTAAGTTGATGAGATGGGGCCAGTACTCCCGCTTATTAATGCCTTAACGGTGCTTTTGGCATTCAATAGGGAAATAGCCTAGCATAGGCGAAAGTGAGAATCAAGCACGGGAAAAGATCATAAGTGAGATAGCTTTATATCATCTTAAATTAAATACGGCTTACCTTAGTCAATAGGGAGATGATAAAGATTGTTTACAAAAGCAAGCATCCTATCTATAAGGCATCTTTCTTAGCGGGATTAGCGGGAACTGGTTGGAGGATTTTATTAGGTACATGGTCAGTTCCGAAGATGGAAAGAGTACTGGCATTAACTAAGGGATTGCTAGAGCAAGGAGGAAGGGAGTGAGTTATGCTTACGATGGAAAATTCGTGATTCTTTCGTTTGGTAGACGAGGGCTATTTGGAATAGGTGCGATGCCCTTGCCTCGGGCTCATCTCCAGAGGGTAGGTCTCGACTTTTCGGTTGTAGGATCAACTTCAGAGAAAGATTTAGCTATACTATTGGCTTAAAAGAATAGAATTCGTACTGTTAAGGAGATTACTGGCTTTACCCATTATAAGCACTTCCCTATCACCAATTTAGGGCTCCTCTTTTCAAAGGTAGACCTTTATTTTTTAGATATTTCCAACCACTTCTTGATAAACAGTACAAGATCAGGAAAAGGCCTGGGGAGCGAACGGGAAAGATTGGCTTGGTCCTCGTTCAGTCTATTAAGTCCTCTTAAAAAAGACGTTTTCAGTCTGTGGTCTTTACCGCGGATCTCTCTATATATGGTGACTCCCTGCGCTAACACTCGAAGGCTTACAGAAGAGTGCTTCCTTCTCAGATCAATAGTCTAAAGATAGCCACGCACAGAAGGAGCCGCTAGAGAATAGGGTGTGGAGGAAAGTTTCCGGCTTTATGGATGGTCTTTCGAAGTCCAAAGATCAGAAGGGCGGAAAAAGGTAGCAATCTCGGAGGTTGTGGGATACCATTACTGGAGGAGCTAGAGATGGCCCTTTCGTGTACTCTTGGTCTTATCCCTTTCTTTGGATGATATGATGGACCTAATTCAGTTAACTGGATTGACAGAGATTAGTGATTAGTCATACCTACCGTAACCTATATTGGTAAGGTTAAGCTGCTGACTTCCCCCAAAGATGAGACTAGGAAAGTGGAAAGCCCGTTTTTCTCTTGTACATACGAAGCTTCTTCAAAGCCCGTCCCAAACCATTTCCTAAAGGAAGTGGATGGAAGAGGATTCAGTAGCAGATTTCAGCTACTCGTGCATTAGAGGATTCTTGCCCCTCATTCGGGCCTCATATGGAGGAGACCCTTCACTCGGGTTTTACCCTCCGGGGGTACCCTGCGGGGCTAGTACCAGTCCGCTCCCTGAACTCAAAGCTACTTGGTATCCGTTCGTGCCTCATATCCATGAGTCACTTCACTCGAATTACATAAGTTACCAATGAACCTACGAGCTTATCGCACTAGCCGTAAGAGCAACAGGAGTTTGATTCCTCATCCGCATCCTAGCCGGAAAATCAGGAGTTTCTTCGAGCCAGGAAGAGCAAGAGTACCGCCCGAGAAGAACTACCAGAGCAAGAAGGATTGAATTCATGAACTTACCGTAACTTCACTAACGGTTTTTTCTAGCAGTTTTCTTTCTCTTCACGAGAGTACTTCGTTTGTGCTGCTTCCTGTAACCGAAAGTCACTCTCGCTTAACTGACTACGATATGAGTTCTTTCTTCCTTACTCTATCACTTAGCCTTAGTGGGCCTAGCTGACCGGCACGGAAAGGAAAGGAATTTGTTTCGCTTCGCACCATGATTGACCGAAAGCCACTATGGGTAACTCAACCACCTTAACAATCTCCTCCCCGATCCCGATCCCTATATCCTATATATATTAATTCCCAACCCATCCTAAGGAACAGCCAGCCCCCTTTCTTTATCTACGGGCTATGGCTCACGAAATGGAACTGTAAATGGTTATCCGAATTGAAATTGGATGCTCTGGATCTGGAAATTGAAGGTATGCTGCTATACGAACTGTAAGAGATGCTAGGCAAGGTGGCGCACATATACATATAAATGGATGACGAGAACTGGCTCTCCATCTAAGCAAGATGGTAGTAGGTGGAAAGCTTCTGGCTCTAGCTTACTCAGCTACAACTACTGTGACTTCCACTGCTGCTACTAAGCTAATAAGATCGGGGAGAGAAAGTGATTAAAGAATGTTAATTTTATTTGATAAGAAAGAAAGGAGCTATGTATATAGCACTCAGATGAGGCTTAGTGAAAAACTAAACAGAACAGATTCAAGTTAGCCCAGCCAAAGGGCTAATCCAGCTACAAATGAAAGAGTAAAGCGCATTATCTTAATTCCACTTCCAAGTAGATGTGTTACACACAGTGAGATTTGCCAATCCTGTTAGGAAGAAATTGAAAAAGAAATTAACAGATATTGAAATTCAATTTCAAATCTTTCACGAGCTCTCTTTCTGTAAAGGTAAAGTAATTCGACTTTCCTTTTTCAGATGCTGCTTATCCGGGCTTGGTGGTAAGGGAATGGGTTAAGCCAGCTCGTGCCTCTCGGTCTTCTGGTGTCCTTTTATTATTTCTTGGCCCGTTGCGCCTGTTTGACCAAACTGGAGCTCATCTGATTCATTCTTCCGTCTACTCATTCGTCAGTATCGTCAAAAGCAGCTGAACTGGACTAACCAAACTCTTATCCATATCTGTATTAACCTTGGTAATCTGCCAAAGTACCTGAAGGATCTACAGAATAGCCTCAATGCCATTCAATCGAGTTTGGATAATTTAAACATACCATGAGCATATTGAAATAAATTAAGGAGCTGGTGATGTTTCTGATGCAAGCGAAGAAAGTCAAAATGAAGAATCCGCAGCTAAGTAGCTAACTAGCTGACTGTAGCTAACAAGATGTCGCATTCTATATGCAACCTCTTCTTGCAGCGGATATGCGCCAGCAGAGAAGGGAATCCTACCCAAACCCCCCGAGGGATCCTACCTAGTCAGAAGGGCAGATTTTCCGATTCAGTTTAGAAAACATGCATTAATCAAAAAACCCTGTCAAAACTAAAGCATACACTTGTATTGTAGTTCCCAAGGATCTTGATTTATCTTACTTCTTTCATATTAACTAAACTCGCTTATGAGAAGATTTTATTCCCCAACAACGAACCTACGTTCCGGGCATTTTCGGGGACTAGCCCGCAGAAACCGTCAGTCAAAGATAAAAGGCCGACGAATCGTTCGAAGATTATGTTAACCGATGGAGTTGCTTAGTCTTAAACAGAGATTGACAGATCTACTTATGAATCTAACTCTATTTATTATTTTACATTATTCATTTATTAGAAAAAAAGAACTATTTTGCTATGTAGCGGTAGGTGTAGGAGTTGCTGCTTTCAAGAATTAGCCCAGACCCATAAAAAAGCCAAAAGGCTAGATTTCACTCTTTCGAGATCGAATCATAGCTTAGAGTTTCGTACCCGGGCATGGGAATCCACTTGCCAACTGATCCGAGTTTGAATTGGGAACGAACGATCTAAGTAAGGAGGTAGCTCCAGGAAGGTAGTTCTTTGACCCAGTTCAGTGACCGAGGAGAGGGCGAAGGGGAAATGGAAGCTATTAGTTAAGGGAGTTGGGGTATGAGTATGCCCAAAGATAGGAGATGACTTTCCTACTGACTGAACCGCTTGAATTAGTTGAAGGAAGGGGGGCTTCTGGCCAGGGGAGTGAGAGTTACTAGCCGGGAGGGAGTCGGAGGGAGGGGACGTTGGGGGGTGGCGAGAGACACTATAGAATTAGGAGAGAAGTAGGCGTAGGGAAGTATGGAGACCTATCCGGACGGGAGAGGGATTGAACCCCCGGGCTGGGAGCCGTAGATCTGCGGGGTGATGGCTGTCTACGGTGTCGGTCTCGTCTACCTTGGTTACTCGTCACAGGGAAGACGATGTTGAGGAAATCGACCGAATGCTTTCGATATAGGGACGGTATGAATTAAGCAATGAAGTCAACATGTGAATGAAATAAGGCCAGGAGCGAGTTTAGTGCTTTGCTGGTTACGCTCCCCTTTAGGGCTTTAGATAAATAGTGGATTATCTCACATTAGATTCCGGTAAGAAAGCAAAAAGCCAGAGCAGAAGAGCAGGATCAAGATCTGGTGTCGAAGAATCGATACCGTAGCAGAACTCTGTTTCTTTTTTGAGTAGCTTCAGCTTCATGAGAGGGAAGAGAGGAACAACCACAGCAGCTCTCTTTCCTCATCAGCCAACCAAGATCCTTTTCGACGAAGGTTCAGTTTCAGCCGCCGTAAAAAAGGAGGGTGCTTGATCACTTAGACCATTTGATACCGATCATCTTGCCCATTCACAGATAAGAAATAAAATAACTCGTTCCCTTTTCGCTTACCCTGCGGTAGACTACTCGAATAAAAAAATCAAAACCTCACGGACTACTCGGAAAAGGCTTTTTGCCCAGCAGAAAGAATGTAGGAATCCTTTGGATGCTTTCTTGGCAATTCGGCCATTTGCTCTAGCAACCGCTGAAGTAGCTACAAAAATCGGCCTGGTGAGGGCGCCCTTTGGCATTAGAGCTCTTTCAACAAAAGAAGATTCGAGACTATGAATGGAATTTCCCCTTACCACTATGTAATCCACACACGCACAAAAGGCCAGTTGATTGCTTAATTCAGTTGTTGAAGTATTCGTTCTCAGTTGCTTAGTCGGTTAATCAATAGTTAGTGTCTTTCTTCGCAAGCATAAATATTTAATCGCCGCGGGTATTGCACACCGCCCATTTCTATACGGGCTTAGGTGGGGCACAGGGCACAAAAGAAGCGGCCCAGCCGGTGCAGCTCTAGCGTCTTCAAGCAGCGAAGGAAGAAAAGAATTGCGTAACTCTACCAAGAAAGATGTGGCACAGGGAGGCACGCACAAAGACAAGGCTCGCGCGACAGGGTGCTCTCAAAGTAGCCCCATTTATTGCATGGATAGGAAGGCGCTTCTTCGATTAGGTGTCTCGTGGCAGGGGCTGTGCACAATCAAAGAGGGGCTGCTAGTGATATTGATGTCAGTCAAATATTCTGCTTACCCCGTGCAAGCAAATATTTGACCTATAGTTTTGTTTTCTTCCTATTTATTAGTTCAGTTCCACTAGTTAATGTGGGAAGAAAGATGCTTCACTTCGCTCTCTTCTTACTGGTTTTGAATCATACAAATCATGAATTGCGTAGATGACTCTAACTTAAACTTTGCTTCAGTTCTTTCTTTTCTCAATAGTCAGAATAAGTGGATCGATAAGCCAAGGAACAATAGTGGTAGTCCGAAAAGGTCTCGCGAAGCCGGTAATCCGTTAGTAAAAGATCACTTTATTAAAATAAAAGAATAGAAAAAGAAAGGATGAAGTCAGTGAAAAACATGATCTTCATCGAGATTTAGTTACCCAATAGAGTCGAAGAGCAGATCAACCCTAAGCGCTTTGCTTGGGGATCACAGACGGACTGATCTACCTTTACTATACAGACTTTCTTTCTAAAGTAGTTCATTCATTCCAACCTACGACGTCTGAACTTAACTTCTACGCAGTAGTAGGGAAAGGCGTACTAACAGCCCTGCCAATGGTACTATCTTCGGATGAAATGGCAAATGCGGTTTTAGGCCGAATTTTCTTCAAGGAGAACTAAGACAGCCGGCTAGAAGAGAGTTTTTCAATGCTTCCCTTGGTCGTAGGTTGCCCGTCTCATCGGTAGCTATGACAGTCTATACTATATGCTGGCGGCTACCCATTAGCTCGTCATGCCTTATTCGATTCCCCCTTCCTCTATGGTTTGGAAAGCTTTTGGCTCAGACTCTCACTGGCTGGGACTTTCTCGCTTCGATTCGAGATTTAGTAACTCGTAATTCCATTCCTCATTAGTTAAAGAACTCCTTGGCTATGCTATTCGCCCTGCCCTTCTCTACTCTTCCAGAGTTCTATACCTGCTTGACTCACTAACTTAGAAACTTCAAGTTAAGTAGAACCCTTACGATAGAAGGAGCGATAGCCGCTCGACTGAAAGAAGGAGAGGAGCGAAAGCAACTGTACCGATAGGTGCAGGAGCGAGTTTTACGAGCAGACCGAGGGTACGAAGTATCTCGACCGAACAAGCAACGGACTGAGCTAGCGCCATTAGCCCTCGAGCTGACGCTCGAGCGACGCTAACGTCTTAAGGCCTCTCGCTTTGCTCGAGCAGCAAGAAGCAAGGGCTGACGACGAGTAGGGCGCACGTTAGCGAAAGAACAAGCAAGTCTAGACCGATATTTGCTTAAACCCCTTGTGAAAAGGGTAAAAAGTGTATGACCAATTGGGATGGTTTCAAACCTCGATTCTCTTTAGTCAAATAGGTACACAGTTCTCGAGCGATAGCGAGAGGTACGGAGTGGCTCGACTGATAAGGAGAGGAAGGGGGCTTAGGCCAAATGAGGGCTCTTCTATATATATACATAAGCCCTAAAGTTGGTAGGGGAGGGTAGATAGAATGATTATTGCTTATGAATCTCTAACACATGTGGGTTGCTCCTCCATAGCAAGAATGAGATCCTTACCTCAGAACTTGGGATGAAGGGCTTGTTGACTAAGACTGACTCCTTATGGCTTACAGAACAGGTGCTCCCAAGCTAGATAGATATTCGCGTCCCCAAAGAGAGTCATTTGATTCAAAGACTTAGTGCGCTCGCAGCCTATGAGAGAATTAATGCCCCAATAAGGCAGCTGCGGAATCTGCACGATCAAAGAAAGGAATTCGTATATCACAGAGAAAGTATGTTCTTGATCTCTTAACTGAAACTGGAATGCTTGGTTTACAACCAAGTGATACCCCTATAGAGACAGGAAAAAGAGAAGCTGATGCTGGCAGACTGGTTGACAAAGAAAGATACCAGAGATTGGTGGGAAGATTGATATATTTGTCACACACAAGACCTGACATTGCATTTGCTGTAAGTGTCGTTAGTCAGCATATGCACTCACCCAAGGAGGCACATCTAGATGCTGTGTACAAGATCCTGAGGTATCTAAATGGCACCCCAGGAAGAAGTAAGGACTGCTATTCAAAAAGGCAAGCCAGTATAGAAGTATTTACTGATGCTGATTGGGCTGGGTCTACTGATGATAGGAGATCAACTACTGGATACTGTACCTTTGTATGGGGTAATCAATCTGGTCACATGGAGAAGTAAGAAGCAAAATGTTGTTGCTAGAAGCTGTGCAGAAGCGGAATTCAGGGCAGTTGCCCAAGGAATATGTGAAGGCCTCTGGCTTCAACGACTATTGGGTGAATTACAGGTTGACTTAGAATTGCCCATCAAACTCTATTGTGACAACAAGGCTGCTATAAACATATCACTCAATCCAGTTCAACATGATAGAACCAAACATGTTGAAGTGGATAGACATTTCATCAAAGAAAAGGTTGAAGAAGGAAGAATTTGCTTGACATATGTCCCAACTAAGGAACAAACAGCTGACATCCTCACTAAAGGGCTTTCAAGACATAATTTTGAAGATTGTATTTGCAAGTTGGACATGATTAACATCTATGATCCAACTTGAGGGGGGCAATATTATGGGATTTTTAGCATTAATTATTCTTTATTGTAAATAGTAAGCTTATTAGAGCTGATTTAGTGGCTTTAATCTAGGGATTTTTCTTCTCTCCTTTTCTGTATATATTCGCTGCTCCTGGTACATTCTTGATAAATGAAATTGGATGATTCAGACCACAATTTTCCTTTCCCAGGCTCGACCGGAGAGGAATGAACTTTATCGCTCGAGAGATAGGAAAGTCAGAGGCAGCAGGTCAGGGAAGGACTGAGTACCTTTAAGACTTGATAGAGATTGCATTGCCAGAAAGGAACGAAGCGAGAGGAGCGGTGGAATGCCAACAGGCGTCTATTATTGAATTCACCCCACCCCTGACTCATTGTACTAGTTACTGCTATAGCTAGCGCTAGTGCTGTATTGGTGTATTGCTAGTGAACTTACAGAACGAGCTGTAAAGGTAGAAAAAAAACAGATCAATCAAGAGAGGCCAAACATCTTTCTTTTTCCTAAGTAAGGACTAGGCTGTCGAGTAAGGATTGGCCGAGGGGGAAGGAGCAAAGTAAACCAATAGCAGTAGATGACGGAGCGTAACGGGAACTCTCCCATAGGGATCCGAGTGTAGCACTTCTTCTAAGTGACGGAGCGTGTTGAGACGGAACTAAGAAGTCTTATAGGTACACCCTAAAATCGGATCGGGAGTCAGGCGCAAAAGACCAAGAGTGACAAATGCGTACGGGAGCAGAAAGCGATGGGTAAGAGTTCCTACCCGAGTCACGAAAGCAAGAAAGAGTCCAATCCCGAATGTTCAGCCCAAAGGCAATGAATGGGGAAAGCGCAGCCTAATCTGACTGGCAAGCTGTTCTGAGACTAATCTCACTTCCTAGCCCGGGAAAATCTCTCTTCAGGTGCACTTAAATTCTTACGACCTGCGTCCTTTCTCCAAGTTTTGTGGTAAATCCACTGGAGCCATTAAGAAGTCATTACCTTTGAGACCTCCTAAAATCCATTGACTATGAGTGATGACGGTATTCGGATCCAACAGATACTGAGGAACTGTTGATATCGTCCAACCAGCACCCATATCATACAACTTCCAGATAAGACCAAACTTTAATATAGAAGAATCAAAATTGGATCTCCTCCAAGAAGTAGCACAAATAGGTGCATCAAACAGAGAGTCGATGGACACCTCTGGAGACAATGCCACAGTATGGTACCACGAGACCCACTTAAGCCACTGCTTCATCCAATTGAACAAAACAGTACGAAAAAGTCTTTCTCGCTCACCATCAAACACAAGCTCTTGAGGGAAGAGCCTGATCTCCTTGGGCTTTAATTCCTTCTGGAGATAGACAACCATCTTCGCCTTTAGATATGGATTGAGAGGGTTTCCCCTACCAAGCCAAAATTCTAAAGGTAGTTGTCCTGACCTGAAAGGTTTACCCGCAACCGCCTTCAATCTGCACCACCTTTTAGATGTTGTAGAGTGAAGACGGGCCCGAACCCGATAGCCTGCACCAGCAAGGCGGAAAAGTATATTTGTTGATGAAACATTATACTTTGCAGCCACCTGGCATAGACTAACGGTGGATTTACAGGTCCAAGGAGCCCTTAAGGATATCGGAGATAAGTCAACAGACATGGACTTAGTCCAATACCTCTCGGGCGAGCGTCTTCAATCCTCTCACTTCGCTCGAGTGACTACACGTACAACGCTTTCAAGCTAGTCACTTCGTACCTCCCCCTAACGGGACAGCATTGTTCATCCTCTTGCACAGTTGGAATGTTGGCGACTGAGCCAGAGCAAGTTTAAGCCTTTCTATGCTCCACTACAGAAAAGATGATAACTTATATCCGTAATTGACTAAAGAGCCCTAATATAGCTATATATATGAGTGACTACGTTCCTCTTCGAGCGACTACACGTACCCCGAGCATGGAGAGGTCTTGTCTTTCCTGGGGTTACCCTGGATGACACACCTCAATGTACCGTTAGACATCAGACTTTTTGCCTATCTATCTAAACTAAAGGGCGCCAATGAGTAGTGGAGTACTGTCGGCACGACCGGTATCGCCGCTGTCTTGTTTATCAATAGGACAGTTGTGGTACCTGAGTGCTTGATGGAAAACTCGCCCAGAAATGGGTGGTGGGATCTCCTCCTTTCTATTTACCTTGGCTGGGAACTGAAATCAAAGCCTAAGCCGGTCACCGGGTAGTTTAAGAGAGAGTTTGATCCCTATTGAATGAAGAAGAAAGAATCGATTCTAAGCACAACAACTGGACACTTTAATTGAAATAGCGTAATAAAAGAGATCAGCATCTTCTTGTCTGTCTCTGCTTTTCTTTTCTATAAGTAGAGGTAGGAAGTGAAATAGAGAAGGGAGTTCGACTTAGAGTTGGAGTTCTGAGTTCAGGGACATTTACTAAGAAGGAAGGGACTGAGCTCAAGCCGTTGCTTGTTGGCTTGAAGCGCTAGTCATGAATCCGGGAGTTCAAGGCGTAGGCGCTCTTCTCTTTCGTGAGTTTTGGTGTGAGGCAGGACTCTCCGCTGCAAGTTCCTGTCTGGCGGATGCAGAATTTTTCTTCAATCGATAGGTGGGCTCTCTTCCTCTTGCAAGTGCAGGAGCGGTGTCGGCCCAAGCAGTAAGTAGGTGGAGCTCTTAGTGCTTGGTCCCTTCCTTGGTTGGCTACCTCAGTAGGTGCTTCTTTGGCATGAGCTGTAGCCTAGGCACAAGAAGTAGGAGGATCCGGTGAGTACGGCTGCAGCATTGTTGGAGGTTTGGCCGGACCTTCAAGTCTTTCCAGGAGAGACGAGAAAGAACTGTCCAAAGCAGATAGAGATGGGGCTCTAGATGTCAAAGTCCCTGCCAAAAAGGGGGGCAGTAGTAATCATTGGAGTCACGGGAATAGGATTAGAACGACTTACGGGGGACCGCTGCCCGTAAAAGTAAGGAAAAACCTGGGACTGGGAAAGGATCTCCTGGCTTCAATAGAAGAGTCTCGGAGAGCCAGAAGAGGAGTGTCAGAGTGAGCTTCCTCATCAGAACCTTCACAAAAAGAAATGTGACTAACATGTGCAAGGGCACCACCAGACAGAGAATCCTATTATCGCACAAAGAGCCAATACGAATCGTATGTCTTTACAATACGAATATACAATAGCATCGGATAGCCTAAAGGTCTTGATCCGCGAGGTTTCCCGATTTATATCGGAAAAGCCAATCCTTCTATCTGGGGAGCGCAGGAGGGGAGTTCTCTCTCTTACCTCTGCAATTTGGAAGGGAAGTTGCCCTCGATTTGCCGAATAAAATAAGCCGACAAAGGAAAAAATGAATATACAGCTGCCGAGTGGCGCATGTCAAATACAAGTTTTTTTGCCCCGCCCGTCACATCATATACTTCATCCTCTCCTTCTGCTCTTGGTCTAGTAGCTGGTCCCACATCTCTTTCCCCTCCTCCTCCTGCGATTCCTGTCGCTGCTCTTCCACATCGAGCTCGACTTTTTACTTGCACCCATACCGGTGGCCTCAGCGGATTAGCCATACGAACACTTCCAGGAGCCATATTTTCAATAGTTGGGTTACTGCCCACTACCACTCGTACTGGTACTACCCTGCTCTTTCTTGCACGGGAGGAAACCTTCTTACCTCAGGGGTTTTAGAGGTGAGTTTGTTAAACAGTGGAAACATATTTTTTCTTTTATCATTTAAGAGAAATTCAAATGTTATATAGATAATAGATACGGGAGAAGATTAAACCTCTCTTGGCGTGATTTGAATTAGACCATCTCTATCTAGGAAAAGAGTCCCGCCTTCGATGCTTAATAAGTACCGAATCAAAGTCTAATCCTAACTAAATTCTATACATCATAAAGACGAAAAAGACCCTTTGCCACTTCCTTTTTTCCTAGCTTAAAAGGCGTCCCTTTCTATTATTTGGATATGCCCTTCCTTATTTACGCAAATAAAGCCGCCGAAGAATGGGAATGCGTCACTCTACCAAGTAAAGCAACTCCAACTGTCACTGCAACTGGCTCGCAAACTATTCCTGCTTAGGGCTACAACCACAACCTATGCTATGGAAACTCCAAATGTCAGGTCCAACTTCGACTGTGGAGGATTACCCTATCACTGAAACTGAAACAGGCTTTCTATAGGAACTTTCCTAAGGAGGATAACTTTCTAAATTTCTGTAACTGGATTGCGTAAGGAACTTGAATGCGAAAATATCCTAGGGCTGACGGATTATACAGGGAAGAGCACTCCCTAAAAAGATTACACAAGGGAGGATTAGTGCTTTTACTACCTGTGTAAGCCAGAACCAGAAAGAATCCCAAGCACTTCCACTCCAACTCAAGCACCTGGTAAGAAAGAAGGACGGATACTGGCCTCTTAAGAGGTCAAGATAGGGGCTTCATTCTTTTTGGACTTATTCTTTAGACATAGAAAGCATAAGACTAAAAGAACTTGAACATTGACAATAGAAAGTTGACTAAGACCATTCCTCTTCAGCTGAGTAGCCTATATTATCCCCTTTCGCTTCTGACTCCTATAGAGATTCGGCAACATTCACAAAATCCTCCACTTTCTTTCATAAGAAAACCTCTTGTCAACTAATATTGGGTAGGAAAGGGGATCGCATCACCGACCATACCTAATATTAGAGGGGGGTTAAAAAAAACTCTCTTTCTAGATTTGATTGACAATGACCCCTCCAGAGGCATACTTTATGGATAAAGGCTCTCCAGCGGCAGACACCGTAGGAAAAAACTCTTCAACGTAAGAAAAAATGTCCCCTTTCATTTTCATGTTGAAATGAAAGGCCTGTGGGCCAACAATTGACAACTGAATGATTATTGACGGCGTTTTGATTTGTTTTCAATTACCTTCGCCGCGTGCCCTTGGGTCGATCTGCCAACACTCCTTTCGATAAGTTCCCGCTCGAAGCTCTACCAACTCGGATGCTTTGAAAACAACTCGTTTCGTAAAGCTCCAGCTTTCAACTACCTTTTTCTGGAAAAACGATGATGATTGACCCCCTCGCTCCGACATGCCCTGGGCCAGCCCTCTGACCAACCTCAAATACAAGACTGAGACTTGCCCTACTTCGATCGACGGAAAGCGCAAAAGAACGTATACTCTAGTCCAGTCCGAGGAGCCTTTGGGAAAGGAATTGGCGATCACTGGCTCTTGCCAATTGTGGGAGAAGGGCTCGAACCCCTCTGATTCTTATCGCACGAACTCAATCTTATCCAACTCCCCGGCATTCTTTGGAGTCGATCTGCTAACATTGATGCCAACCCGCCTAGAACTTTCTCTGGATTTGCCGTCTCCGTAAGCAATGGAGAATGGAGGGGAGGACTTTTTATTACTGCTAGAGTAGAGCGGTATCCTTTTTGAATCCCAGATACTGCATAAAAAAGAAGCTTCTGCCAAATCCATTTTTGATCACTAGCTCGAAACTCTATAGACGATTAGGAGAAAACATCCTAGTAAGCGACAACATCCCCTTCAGTGGTAACCACCGATGCCGCGGAGGAGTCTGATGTTAGTCTTGAATTGTCTTCTAAAACTGAGACTGTGGAATCCTTTTCCAAAAATTATGTCCCGGAATCAGAGGTTGTAGCCCTTTTTGGTCGAGGTAGCACAGGAGACCCAATAGAGTGCCCACCGGCAAGGAATCAATATCTGTCTCCGATCTTCTTCGGAAATCATCTGGTTATGGTTTAGCAAAGTTCTCTATCGCTTACTTTTATTCTGTTAGAGTGACGTATAATGCTGCTTAACTGGATTGCTGATATGATACCACTTATGCCACCTACTCAGTATCTGATATCGCTCCTGCCGCGGAATTCGATGTTGTAGAGGAATTTTGTGTCCCCCAGTTGACCGAAAATGCCTGGGGACTAGGGGCTTTTCACTTCTTTTCCTATAGGGATATGCACTGAAGCCTTTGTGTCATTCTCCATTCGATTTGACAGTGATTGACATGATCCTCACTTCTCTTATGATATTTTCTTATTTCTGTCTTTACATAAGAGAGAGAAGTGTTTGCTGGGCCTGCCCATGTGTGTCTTGTTTCGTGTTTTTGTTTTGGGATTGGGAAAGTGTTCAGTGCGAACCTTTCTTCTAAGGCGGATCCAAGCTTCGCCTTTACTCTTGACCAACTACCGGCAGAGAAAAAGCTTGCGTCACAGGTACCGAAAGGGCGAGTTCTAGGTCCATGTCGGATTACGGGAAAGGCTCACCCCCTTTCAGTTGTGTCCGCATACAGGCGTCGATAGAGTAGCAGCCTCGTCCTGGTCCAGCGAGGGTATCTTTCTTCTCCTCTGTTCTTGGGATTAGCGCTCCTTTTCCTTTTTTACATGAAAAATGGACTGGAGGGTGCTTGACCGCATCTTGGGAGAACTGGCCCGTGGTCTTTCTTGCCCTGCCTGTCTGCTTGCTTACACAGTGCGACGGAATCGTTTGCTTCTGGCACTCCTTCCGGCCCTGATGGCCCTGGAAGCAGGGGGTAAAGGGGTTTTCCTTCCATAACCGGCCATTCCCCTGTTTTCCATCTTTTGGTTTTTTTTTACGGGATGAGCTAAGAACCATGCATATAAGGTGCTGTGGGCCTATCGCCCTCGCGGAGTTCCCCGCAGCCGCTCGTCATACCCACAAGAGAACGAGTAGGACGACAGAACGGACTTCAAGAGTGTCATATCCTTTTTTCTGCTCTGATTCAATTAGAAACCGGTGCATTGCATTTCTTCTTCCTTTCTTTCTATTATATAGTTTCAAAATAGTCTAAAAGATTGTCTATTCGATGTCTGTAATCAATCAAAATTCTTATTCGCTCATTCTTCAACTTATTTATTTTATTTTGCTTTTAACTTAATATGGCTCTCGTCCAAGAAAGAGAAGCTCTTTAACTCATGGAAGCCCAAAGAAAATATTTAATTGCGTATAGAAAGAAAGATTTCTTTTTTGATTGACTAAAGTTAAGTTAGACTGAAAAGAAAGGGGAAGAAAGTTCTAACAAGCAAGTTCCCATCCTCGGGCTATCTGTCGAGAACTTCGTGCCTATAATTGGTGCAGGTTCAAAGATCTCGACCTTAGGGAGAGGGTTGTATTGGTAGGAAAGGAAGTTACTCATTGCTTACCTTGCTATGAGGCTGGACAAGTGGATCGAGGGGCTATATCTTCTTCTCTTGGTCTTGGGGCTTTTTTCTTTCATTGAGGGTGGAGTCGAGTCAAGGACACCCACGAAAGAAAAAGATTCTATTAAAGTATAGTGGCATTCTCCTAAAATGGAAATGGAAAAATTCTTAATTATATACTAGTTAGTATATTAGTATAAAAAAGGTATAAAAATGGGAGAAATGCTAACTAAAAAAAAACTTTTCGCGGATTTGATTCGCGCCCTAAAGGGCTATTGTATACTCATTTGCCTTATTTACATCTATAGACAAAACTTACTTTTACTCTTTCACATAGTCCAATTGGACTTCTTAGTAGCTACTATGAGCTCTCAGCCTCTGGACTTTGAGTGGATTTGTTATTTCGACAACGGTGCTGACAGTTCCAATCTTCCGGCCTTGGAACTGCAGGAATCGTCGTCAAGTTCCGACTCCGCGGCTACAAATCCGTATGCGAATCATCCATATGAAATCTATCAACGCATTCGGATTTTGGAAGCGCGAGACTATTATAACCTGCCTCCGCAGAATAATCCAGGGGATTATGAAAGACTAGTGCGGGATAACTTGTCCCGAGCTAAAGATATGGGACAGGAGTTTTTCAAAACAATTTTTGAGCGGGAATATTTTGAACTCAGAGTGTTAGAACGGAAGGGTCTCCTTCAGGATAGACTGACCAATCTAATGCTTAGTGAACAAAATCTTGGTCGCATTTTGGAACTCTCGCCCTATTCTGATGTAAGGGAGGAAGCCTATCACTTCATTCAGGATAAGTTCCCCCCTATCTTTCTTAACTCTCTGGACCTTCCCCCGAACTACTTGATAATAGAGGAGAGCCTTAATTCTCTTCGTTCTCTTGTAACCAACTTAGAGCGGGGCCATAGCTTTTACCACGAGTTTTATCGCCACTTTACGGATGAAGAGTTCAGGCGTTCTGTGGGTCTCCCCCTCCCCTAATAGCTCTCCTTTTCTCTTAGCGTGCACGCTCTCTTAGCGTGCACAGTTTAGTGCTTTCCTTTTCCCATGTCTTTTTTTTTTCAACAACAAACCACCATATATAGTCAAAAAAAACACTAGTCCTACGCTACAGGCTTTTCGGAGTTCAGTCTGTAGGTCAGAATTTTTTCTCAATCAATAATGCCTCAACTGGATAAATTCACTTATTTCACACAATTCTTCTGGTCATGCCTTTTCCTCTTTACTTTCTATATTCCCATATGCAATGATGGAGATGGAGTACTTGGGATCAGCAGAATTCTAAAACTACGGAACCAACTGGTTTCAAACCGGGGGAACTACATCCGGAGCAAGGATCCCAACAGTTTGGAGGATATCTTGAGAAAAGGTTTTAGCACCGGTGTATCCTATATGTACTCTAGTTTATTCGAAGTATCCCAATGGTGTAATGCCGTCGACTTATTGGGAAAAAGGAGGAAAATCACTTTGATCTCTTGTTTCGGAGAAATAAGTGCCTCACGAGGAATGGAAAGACACATATTATATAACATCGCGAAGACCATATATGGCACTGCTTCTCCTTTTCCTGGATGGAAGATCACTTGTAGTCATTCCTACATGCTAATCTATGTTCCATGCGGCCAAGAAATAATAATAAAATAAAAAAGGTATTGCTTATAATATAATAGTTGCTCGTTCGTTCACGACCACTTGTTAGTCTTGCTACACTACACGACACGAGTGACGGGTGAAGTTGAAGCAGTAATAGAAGATGAGGAAAATGAGTGTTTGAAAGAAGAGAATGTAGTTTATGCTGATGAGGGAGAATTGCTTGAGGTGGATGATGATCAGCGTGGTAACATGTTACATACTAGATGTACCGCTGGCGGAAAGGTGTGTGGTGACATTCTAAATGGAGAGAGTTGTACTAAAGTTGCTTCCAACACATTGGTGGAGCAACTAAACTTGAAGACAACAAAACACCCTCATCCATACGAGGCGCAATGGCTGAATCAACAAGGAGAGATTCAAGTTACTAAGCAAGTTCTGGTGCCGTTCTCTATTGGGAAATTCTATAAAGGTGAAGAGATGTGTGACGTGGTGGAGAGGCCGTGGCAGTATGACAAGAGAGCTGCGCATGGTGGGTTCAAAAAAAGTTACTCCATTACCAAAGATGGAAGAAATATTGTTTTAGCACTTTTTCATTTTTAATGCTAAAAGATCAGATGGCCAATGAGAAGAAAAAGGAGAATTTATTTGCAACTAAGGGAGAAGTGGAGAAGGCTTTGTGCACAGTGAAATATCGTTATCCTATCCCAAGGCTTGATGATATGCTTGATGAACGCTCATTGAAGACTCTGCTCTAAAATCTTTTCGAAGATTGATCTCAAGAGTGGGTATCATCAGATTCGAATGAAAGAGGGAGATGAATGGAAGACAGCTTTCAAGACCAAGCATGGGTTGTACGAGTGGACGGTTATGCCATTTGGTTTGTCAAATGCACCAAGTACTTTCATGCGTTTGATGAATCATGCGTAAGTTCATTGGAAGCTTTGTTGTGGTTTACTTTGATGACATCCTAGTTTATAGCAGGGATCTTGATGAGCATGTGGAGCATCTAAGGAAGGTCTTTGAAGTGCTGCAAGGAGATAAATTCTTTGGCAATCTCAAGACGTGCCTTAACTCCGCTTCTTAAGACAGTTAAATCAGAGCCCAACCTGATTAGAAAGCCAAGTGCATAACCTAAAAAAAAACCACGATCAGAGAAAAACGAGGAGGACTCCCCTCTAAGGTGCTGGGAGCAAACCCCCGACGAAAGGAAGCTGAAAGTTGGGGAAAGATGGAAAAAACCATTACTAGGTATACCGACCGCCCCGTTGCTCGCATGAGTGAAGGGAAATGCAAGTATCTTTATTTCCAGGTTCACCCGTGAAGGTAGAAAGATTCTCGTTGCTTTCCCCGGTCTGGGACGGTCCTTTTTCTCACCTTGACAATCAAAACAGCTATTCAAACTCCCTAATAGAATGAAGGGCAGTTGGCTTCATGGCTTGCTATTTTATAGCTGTTTATAATCCATATCTGACAATATAAAAAGGAAGTATCCAGCGTGCTATCAGCTGGAACGGAACAAGGGCTTGAAGAGCTTTCTTGAGGGGTTACGGGATGAAGCTACTAGTACAAGACCAGACTTTTCTTTATTTTGAGCTTCCCCCGCTCGGAGTGGCTACGCTCCTGCACCTGCACTTCAGAGAAGGATATGAAGTAAATACTTTATGTGTTATACTTTTTTTCTTTTTTAAGATCTTGATTGGTTTGAAAGGCATATTGGTTCACGTAAGAATGCGCGTAAAAGGGAGTTATTCATGTTCAAGCTAGTTTTAACAATACCATTGTGACTGTTACGTGTGGTCGTGAGCTGTCCTTGGAATGAATGCCTTAGTAAGGTAAGCTCCTTCATGCCTTTGCTCCCGCAAGCGGGAAAGAGAGTACTCCTATCTTGCTAAACAAAGGGAGAGAGAGGAGGAAGGCAGAGATAGCAAAGCCATTGGTGGAGAGAGGTGGGGCATGCCAAATACTGATTACCGGATTGCCTGATTGCTAGTATGGATATATTCCCTTCGTACCTTTATGACTTTCTTACCTGCTTAACCGCTTCGCCCCTTTACCGCTTTACTGTTAACTAAACAGAGTCTTTATCACCGGAGCAATAGACGGAATTAGTGATAGCTGTACCAATTAGATGAAGGAAGCAAGGGAGTCAATAGACTGTTCGTAGCGAGATAAGACTTTTAACGCTTTCTTCATTGCGCAAGAATTCATATATTAGTAAGGAACTGATTGATCTGTAATAAACTGTCTTAGTCTTACTAGCACCCGTAGTAGGAAAACTTAGAGGAATGGGTAGCGTCTTTACCTTCTTTCATGATGTAGTTGCTTATCCTTTAGGGAAGCATTTCACTCCTTAAAGAGATGTGGAACTCTTTGACAGCAGGAACTTGAGACTCGGCTTAGTGTCTTACGTGATAAGGCCTCTCTTTAAGCATCAAAACAAGAGTTACAGGAGGCGAAGTAGGAGTAGGAGAAAAACAAGTTCCAGCACAAAAATAAGCTCTTCGACCACTTTGTAGCGCTCCTTTCTAGGCTACGTTCGACTCGTAGAAAGAAGATTCCGAGTTTCAATCGCCTGGCCGATGTCACATCAAAATGATTAAGACGATTCTTTCTCCCTTCGATCATTATCCACTTCAACTAGAAAGAACTAGGAGAGGCACGAAGTTCTCGAGCGATAGCGAGAGGATTGACTCCCCAGCCAGAATCCGAATCTTAAGCTTAAAAAAAATCATTCCCGTCCTCAGCACCCGAATCATTCCTATCTGAATCTCCATCCGCCGCATTTGAATCAGAGTACGGAGGTGCGGCAGGTGGTATCGTATATAAGATAACTCTGACTTTTAGGATAGGAGTGCTTCGGCTTCGAAATAGAATAAGTTGTTTTCAAGGCAACTAGATATTTCGTAAGAGAAGAAAGCCGAACCTCTGATCGGCCTAGACACATAAAAAGAGTCTTGGCGTCGAGAGATATTCCGTAAGTAACTCAGTGCATGTAAGGCTTGGAAAAAAAAAATGAAATATGAACACCCGTGCAGGTCGTACCGAAGTTTGAGCGAATAAGAAGGGGTCATGACTCTCGTTCACACTGTTCGTCCTAAATTACGTCCATTTCTCTATTCGTTATTAATCTTGCTCACTTTGTTTTACTTTCTTTCTCTGTGTCTGGGTTCAGTTGAATTCTTTCATGCCTTACTTTCAAAGGCTGGGGTGTCGAGCCCTATCTTGTTTCTTGCTGAGAATTGGATGCTCCAGCTGGATTGCATTTTCTATTTTTTTTTCTGTGCCCGGGGAAACCCACGATTTTGCTCATTCTATGTTGCCTGCCAACCCTCCGCAGGAAGGAGGGGAGGCTCCCAATCTCCCCATAGGGGTCATGGGGCCGGCAGCCCCTAGTATTGACTTCTTAAAAACAAAAAGACTCCTCGTTTTCCGTTCCATTTCGCGGGGCCGTAGAAAACCGCGAACCTACTTTTTAGCCGATATTCAGGCGGCTGGAAACGGCTTCCCAGTTTTTACGCCTGAAAATAGCTCAGGTTCTAGAGGAGCTTTCGAAAAACCCGGAGCGATGGAACAATTGCGGTCACAAAGCCGCCGTCGAATTAAAGGTTTTGATCAACGATTGAGAGAGGGAAAGAGGGCTCCTTTCGGAGACATTGGATAGGACAGCTTTTTAGTTCTCACCTGTTAGAAGCGAAAGAGGAAGGTTTCTTTTGGGAGATTTCGTTTGTCGTGAGAGCTTTCAATTCATACATAGAGTCCTCATTCATTGATGGGAGAGTCCCCACCGGTCAGCGATTTGGTTTTATGCATTACACAAGGTGGCACGGACGAGTACTAATTTAATTGGGTACGCAAAAGCCTAACTCAGCTAAGCTAATAAATGCTGCATAAGAGAGTGGGAGGCCGGCCCCTGCCCATCTGGAGGTGCACACCCATTTAGGAACATATGCAAAAAAGGGGTAAAGAGAGAAGTCAATGGAGAACTACCAAATCCAATGACTTTGATTTGTTCGTACCATTCTGTCATCGATCACTGCTGGGTCGGTTGGTGAGTCACCCCCAAAAAAGCATCGAGAAAGGTCAAGCATATATGTTTTATGAAATGATCAGCGGTCTCATTTATGCTATGCCCTGCATCGTGTTCGTGTGTGTTTATTGAGCTTTCTTCACTTCAGCGCCATGCGCTTTGCTTCGCTTTATAGAAGAGAGAGACCGTTGTTTTGTTTTGAGAGAGTGAAAAGCAAGCGCAAGCGATAGAAAGGATAGTCCCTCGCGCGTTCGCGCGAAACGGATATTGGTGAGATCATTAGTGAAAGAAGGACCAACGACGATCCTATCCTAAAGGAGCAGGAGGAGTCAGTCTTCTTTGAAGATCGAGGAACGTAGTGTCGGACAATTATGCCATTCGGAAGAAGTCTTCTACAGAGGGAAAGCAGCCTGTTACGAGTAAGTGGAGAGGAAAGATCTCCAGAGATTCTTATCTCATTCCATTCCAGTGGCTCGACCAGTAACCAATGGCGAAAACTAAAAAATCCATGGTTTCCCGGTAGAACCCCATTTCGCCCAAGTTGTTGCGAAACCGGAAAAAAGAAGCGGTTTTTCGCACAGCTTGCTCATAGTGCGGGTCCCACTTGTATATTGTATTTGGCCGAAGAAGCATCGGACAGGTTGGAGTTATTACCTTCTTTGGACTCTATGGACCAAGATCTGCTTTCATTATATGGGCAATATCGATCTACTTTAGTAGATCATATGGATGTAGAAAAAGCTTCTGATTTTGATGAATTGGAAACATCTCTTTTCCATTTTTATTTACCTAGTTCATATCTTTGTTTCGTGTGTTCCCGGGAGGAATTCGATCTCTTCAATCTCGGGATACCACCTAAATAACTGCGGCCAGAGAGTCAAATAGGTCGGGAAGAAAGAGTCTGAGGTCGGGTTGGACGACATACATCTTGGTTGGTTCCCCATCTTTGCAGGGTGATGAGACCAATAGCTGTGGAGCACAGATGACCATCTCTTCGAGCAGGGATATGGGGTTGGGCCCCTAGATCCAAGTCTAAAACAAAAAAAGAGAAAGCAGGTTGAGGG